TTCCGAAGATCTCTTCCTTCTCTTTGGGCACGAACATCAATTGCAACGATTCGATAGACGGCTCATTGGGATAGATTAGATGAACAATACCCCCCCTAGAAACGTATAGGAAGTTTTCTCCTCGTACGGCTCGAGAAAAATGATTTTAAGTTATGCTTATGCATATATAGAAATCAAATGGCAAATACGTCCGAAAAAAGAAATTAAAAATAAAACTAGAAATTAAGTCCTTTTTTGTTTTGATTTCCTGAAAAAAATCTTTTTTATTTTACTCATAACTCAAGTTGAATAACTCTTATATAGCTCAAATTAAAACCTTTTGGCATTTCATTTATTGAGTAGTCTCTAACCCCCCCCTTTTTTTTGTCTCATTCAAAATCGATTTGAATTGATCCAGTTGGTGAGACACTTGATTGAAAGGGTATTTCCTTGTTCCGGAATCTTTTATCTTTGCTTTGAATCATTGGGTTTAGACATTACTTCGTTGATCTTTAATGCTTTAAAAATGGCAGCAACATACCCTTTTTCATTTATTTATATCTAAGAATCATACAAACGGTTGATTCCCGCACGATATACTTTTGATCGAAAAGTTTTTATCAATTCAAGTAAATTTTACTTTTTTTATTGGAATGGGATATGAAACTTGTTCTAATTGGATCCTTTCGATTTATTTGTCAAAAATAAACTTACGAAGCTGTTTCAACTTATTAATTGATACTAACCCTAGATTCTTGCCTTTATGAAATGAATCAATAATTTCTACTCGAGCTCCATCTTGGCCTATTGAAATTTCAACCCCAAAAATTGGGGTTATAGTAGAACAGAACAAAGGATGTCGAGCCAAAAGCACTTTTTTATTTTATATAAAATGGTGGATATAAGAATCCACAAAAGATCATGTCCTTCAAGTCGCACGTTGCTTTCTACCACATCGTTTCAAACGAAGTTTTACCATAACATTCCTCAAATTTGGAATCAGTATGCAATTGATTCAATTATGGAATCATGAATAGTCATTGGTTTATTCAGTAATATAGACATAGAAATCTATATTCTACTATAAAAGAATTATATATTTTTTTATATTTAAAAATATTGGAATAGTAGATTCATTTGATTTCTAAAGAATAGAAGTATAACTAAAATAGAAAGTGCCAAAATCTTTTTCATAAAAATGTAAAGACCATTGTCACTTCTATAGAAAAATTAATACATAGAAATATTTATTCGTTTTATACGTTACATATTTTTTTTTTCTTGGCTGGGGTTTGGTGATTTTTTTCTGTAATCTTTGGAGAAAGTAAGTTTAATAAAATGTATAAATCACCCCGTTTTAATTTTAATCATTATATGAAATATACCTAAAACTTAAGTTCAAAAAGTTAAAAATAAATTTTTTACATATGTAATTTGATTTTGTTTATTTGAATAAGATTTGAACAGCTAAAGATATTTAAATAGTTCCGTTGTTGATTAGCTCCGCTTTATTCTAAAAATTTTATGGGAATGATGCCCAAAAAGCATTCTTCTTTTATTTAAAATTAATATTTATACTAGACTCTCTTTTCTAGGTACAAAACTCAAGAGATTTACTAGATTCAATATTTGTTCTTACTTTTTTTTATTTTAACCCAATATAGTATTAGCATAGGGGACTTAATCTCGTTGATGAAATTAGATTGGTACTAAAATCTCTATTTAGAATTAAAAAACGCATAGAATTCATAGTGCAATTAAACTAACTAATTTACGGGCTAAGGATTATAAATTTTTTTTTCGTATTTTTATTATTAATGCATCATTGAAAAGTCAATAAAAAAGTAAGGAGACATAAGATTAAAAAAAAAAGCAATCTTTTCTTGTGATAAAATCACATATGCTCTGGGACGGAAGGATTCGAACCTCCGAATACCGGGATCAAAACCCGTTGCCTTACCACTTGGCCACGCCCCACTTCTATTCGACACTAATAAACAATAATATTTTTATTAATTGTTCGTCAATTCCCGTCCAAATATCTGTGTAGAATCCAGGTTTTTTATTAGGATTTGGACACATTTATATAGAAAATTAAACTTAATTTATTGATCATTACATCGAATTCAATTAAGATATTGTATGAAAGTATGATTTCTTCAATTCTAATGGAAGAATTGAAGGTTTTTTGATTGAGTAAGTTAAAAAAAATAAGGATTTTTTTATCTACTTTGCTTTATTCATTTTTTTCCTTATCTTATATAAATAACTCAATCAAAATGCAATTATCTCCAAGAAAAGAATGTCTGTTATGCTTAATATCTTTAGTTTGATCTGTATCTGTCTTAATTATGCCCTTTCTTCGAGTAGTTTTTTCGTTGCCAAATTGCCTGAAGCCTACGCTTTTTTGAGTCCAATCGTTGATTTTATGCCAGTTATACCATTGCTCTTTTTTCTTTTAGCCTTTGTTTGGCAAGCTGCGGTAAGTTTTCGATAATATTTGAATCTTATCCTAGAAAAA